TGGAGTAAGACATCGATTTCTTACTATAAGATAAACTCTTTTGATTACAAGATGAACTCCTCTGAAAAAAACATTGGCGCTCGTGTAAACGAGGTGCTCTACCTAACTGAGCTATAGCCCTTGTGCTTTTGATACATATTTTATCATAGTATGGAGATAATTTCTTGTCAAGATGAATATTACACGATCCAATCCCTTGAATGGATATTGCGTTGGTATTGCTTATAAGTAATATTACATTTATAATCAAGTGATCTGATAGATAGGTACCTTCCATTTTTTTTGGGGGGTTTATAAATGACCTACTTAACTCAGTGGTTAGAGTATTGCTTTCATACGGCGGGAGTCATTGGTTCAAATCCAATAGTAGGTAGAGTATAGTTAGAACTTATTAGATACCATTGACTCTGGTATCTAATAAGCTTTTCGACTCACCTTTTTATTTTTTTTTCTATCTTTTCTTACTGTTTCATTTTCAATTTTTTAGTTATTCGGATATTCGGACGCATCAACTTGTTATGAAATCACATTGATAGCCTCTACTAGTGTCCTAGCTCGTCTAAGAGCTAGATTTGCCTCAATTGTTTGTCTTTTGCCTTCCGCCTTATTCAAATTAGCTTCTGCTATTTCAAGAGTTTGTTGTGCTTCTTGTGGATCAATGTCACTACCCTTTTCCGCATCATTTACTAAAACAGTGATCTCATTATTGTTTATTCTAGCAAAACCGCCCATCAGAGCCATCGTTAACCATTGGTCTTTACGACGTATTCTCAAAATACCTATATCTACAGCTGTGGCAATAGGCGCATGATTTGGTAATACTCCAATTTGTCCGCTATTAGTAGGTAAAATGATCTCCTTCACTTCTGAATCCCAAACAATTCGATTGGGGGTCAGTACACAAAGATTTAAAGTCATTTCTTCAAATTGCTCTCCATTTCTAAGTTCGTAGCCTTCGCAGTAGCTTCATCGATATTACCTACCAAATAAAAGGCTTGTTCAGGAAGACCATCTAATTCTCCAGAAAGAATCAATTTAAACCCTCTAATTGTTTCTGCTAGACCAACATATTTCCCCGGCGAACCGGTAAAAACTTCTGCTACGAAAAAAGGTTGTGATAAGAAACGCTCAATTTTTCGTGCTCTTGCTACGGTTAAGCGATCTTCTTCGGATAATTCGTCCAAGCCAAGGATAGCTATAATGTCTTGAAGTTCTTTGTAACGTTGTAAAGTTTGTTTAACTCTTTGTGCAGTCTCATAATGTTCTTCACCAACGATTCGAGGTTGGAGCATAGTTGAGGTTGAATCTAACGGATCTACTGCTGGATAGATACCTTTGGCCGCCAATCCTCTTGATAGTACAGTAGTAGCATCTAAATGTGCAAATGTCGTAGCAGGGGCAGGATCAGTTAAATCGTCTGCGGGTACATAAACGGCTTGAATAGAAGTTATGGACCCCTCTTTGGTAGAAGTGATTCTTTCTTGTAAAGAACCCATTTCAGTACTAAGAGTGGGTTGATAACCCACAGCAGAGGGCATTCGACCCAATAAAGCAGATACTTCAGATCCTGCTTGGACGAAGCGGAAGATATTGTCGATAAATAGAAGTACATCTTGTTCATTGACATCTCGAAAATATTCCGCCATAGTCAGGGCAGTTAAACCAACTCTCATACGAGCTCCGGGCGGTTCATTCATTTGACCATATACTAGAGCTACTTTTGATTCTGCAATATTTTGTTCATTAATTACTCCAGATTCTTTCATTTCCATATAAAGATCATTTCCCTCACGAGTACGCTCACCTACTCCGCCAAATACAGATACACCTCCATGAGCTTTGGCAATGTTATTGATCAATTCCATAATCAGTACTGTTTTACCCACTCCAGCTCCACCGAAAAGTCCTATTTTTCCCCCACGACGATAAGGAGCTAAAAGATCTACTACTTTTATTCCTGTTTCAAAAATGGATAATTTTGTATCTAATTGTATAAAGGCAGGCGCAGATCTATGAATGGGAGATGTTGTGCGAGTATCTACAGGACCTAAATTATCAATGGGCTCTCCAAGCACGTTGAAAATTCGTCCTAGAGTTGCTCCACCTACTGGAACACTTAGGGGAGCTCCTGTGTCAATCACTTCCATTCCTCTCGTTAGACCATCTGTAGCACTCATAGCTACAGCTCTAACTCGATTATTTCCTAATAATTGCTGTACTTCACAAGTCACGTTAATTTGTTGACCAACAGTATCTCGACCCTTAACTACCAGAGCGTTGTAAATATTGGGCATCTTCCCTGGGGGAAAGGCTACATCTAGTACTGGACCAATTATTTGGGCGATACGTCCCAGATTTTTTTTTTCAAGCGCAGAAACCTCAGGACCAGAAGTAGTAGGATTTATTCGCATATAAAAATATATCCAATTTTTTTCCGGAAAATTTTTGAAATCAAAAAGAAATGTTCGATAACAAAGCAAGTTGATCGGTTAATTCAATA